TCCGTGATACGAGCCAATACAATAGTATATGATAGCCAATACAATGGTATATGATAGCACGGAAAAATCCTGGCTATTTATGGCTTCTTGTTTGTTGGCTCTTTCCGTATAATAAGTTCAGGGAGGGATTGGTAGACATAGCTATCTGTCGTAGCAAATGGTTAGAGGTTCAATATTTAGTCTGCTTCTCTCCAGTCTGTTATATGAGCCAATACAATGATATATGATAGCACGGAAAAATCCTGGCTATTTATGGCTTCTTGTTTGCTCCTTTGGTACAATCAGTTCGGGAGGGGGCCATAAATATCCTTTCATCAGCGAAGTAGCGGTGGTGTTCCCAGGTCCATCATATAAGGACTTCAAATCCTCTATTGGCACTCATGGAGTAGCAGTATGATGTTCCTAGATCCAATGAGGATTTAAAATCCTCCATTGGCACTCATTAAGTATATGTTATTAGGTTCAATGAAGACTTGAAATTCCCCATTGGAACTAATGACATAGTAGTATGATGTTCCGTTACGTGTTATAATAATTTAAGAATGATAAACTTATTTTACTAAATGAATTATTTTTCTCGGTATTTATGAAATTAAAAAAAAGATAAGTAATTTCTTGACACATATTTTGTTATGTGTTATAATAATTTAATAATTATGAACTTGTTTTACTAAATGAATTATTTGTTCTGGTATTTATGGAGAAAGATAAGTAACTAACACAATGAAACTCAACACATAATTAGTTATGTGTTATAATAAGGATTAAGAATTAGTAACAAATAAACCATTTGTTTCAATTAATATCTTTTAATTAATATCTCTTAAATAATATCTTTCAATTAATTATTTAAGAAAAGAAAAATAGAAATAAAATAAAAATAAAATAAAAATAAAAATAAAATAAAATAAAAATAAAATAAAAATAAAATAAAAATAAAATAAAAATAAAATAAAAATAAAATAAAAATAAAATAAAAATAAAATAAAAAGATTGGTTGACAATTACACAAATTATGTGTAATAATAAGAATTAAGAAATTGAATAACGGAATAAATAACAAAGCTGTGCTGAACGAATTATTTGTATCATCATTCGAATAGTATGTTCGAGCCATGATTTTTTACTCAAACGTTGCAACAAGAAGATATTTTATAAGTACTTTATACTTTTATAAGTACTTTATACCAGTCAAATTGTTACAAAGTCATTTTGGGGTCTAAACAAGGGTCGAAAATCCTATGACCCGGATCGGTTACGAACTCTCCCCGAGTGAGGACTTTCAATACTCAATTGGCACTAATTAAATAGTGTAATTATGTTATTAGGTTCAATGAGGACTTTAAATTCTCCATTTGCACTAATGACATATTTTGGTATTACTGGTAGGACGTTTCCGGTTACATAGATCCGGGTACATAGAATCAAAAACTTTATTTATTAAAAAGTTGTTCATGGTAGTCCTTTTTACCAATAATCTTTCATTCTTTATGGACGTAGACGAAATACCTTTACTTAGCACCTTATACCAGTGAATTGGTTACCAAATCGGATCTGAACAAGGATAAATCCCTTGACCTTGGATTCCTTGACCCCGGATCACAGTTATGAACTCCCCCTTGACTTTATTGAATCCTATTCTCAATTAGCACTAATGAAATAGTGGTATGATGTTCTTAGGTCTATATGAGGATTCAAAAATTTTTATTTGTACTAATAGAAAAGTGGTATGATGTTCCTAGGTCCATATGAGGACTCGAAATTTTCAATTGGCACTAATGAAATAGTGGTATGATGTTCTGTTACTTGCCTTAAAAAATAAGAAAAAGATAAACTTGTTTTACTAAATGAATTATTTGTCTTAGTATTTATCAAATTGGAAAATAAAATGAAATAGAATAAGTAACCTCTTGACATATCACCCTTTTCTGTGTTATAATAAAGATAAGGATATTATGTCATTAGTTTTAATAATGGGGACTTTAAATCCTCCATTGTCGAAACTAATGGCATAGTAGTATGATGTTCCTAGTCGAAATGAGGATTCTGAATCCTCCATTTGCACTAAATGACATATTCCAGTAGTAGTGGTAGGATGTTTTGTTACGTGCTACTTCAAAAAGAATAAGAATGATAAACTTGTTCTACTAGATTAATTCTGTGTCTCGGTATTTATTTCCGGGAGGAAAAGAAAAAAATAACCTCTTGACATATAACTTTTTATATGTCATAATTGAAATAAGAAGGATATTCTAATACTCGTTCAGTTCAAATAATGAGGACTTCAGATCCTCTATCTGCACTAAATTAAATGACATATTCTAATGGTCATGGTAGGATGTTCTGTTACGTGCCATTTCAAAAAGAATAAGAATGATAAACTAGTTTTACTCAATTAATTCAGTGTCTCAGTTTTTTTGGGATAAAAAGAAAAATAACCTCTTGACATATAACTTTTTATATGTCATAATTGAAATAAGAAGGATATTCTAATACTCGT